AAAAACATTATTGTAATATTGTAAATAAATACGTTTGTTGGTGAGATTTCTACCCAACTCGAGACTTTCCTGTTTACGGGGGGTTTTCAGGAATGAATATCAGTCTACGAGTTTAGGGGGGTAGGGGGGTTTTACGCGCAAAACCCGAGGGGGGCATAACATATATATGTTAGGAGTAATATTCATTATTTATGCTCTTGATATCAGTTATGCAATTCTTCTATAGAAATCCTACACCATTCATCTTTATCATCTTACGCAAGAAAAATGTACACCCTTGTCTGTGTACCTTAGCGCTGCACTCTGAAATGCCAAGTGAAAGGAAACCAAAAAAAAATAACCATGTCCATTAGAGTGAACGCTTGGCATGTGGGGTCACGGTTAATTAGTACTCCACCAACAACTTATGCCAGCGTCAAGGAAAGAATGGGGAATGATACCAATCAATGGCCCTGAAATAGGAACCAAATGCCAGGAATAGTTCACCGTGTGAAACCCCCACGAATAGTTGTCCCTGACCATCAAGAACCGAAGTCGCTTAAGCTTAACGCCCGGCATGTTATTCTTGTCTGTATCGGATTTGACAAAGGATAGTTAACTGAGTCCTGGTATATATGTTCATAGATAAATTTTAGAGAGTTTTATACTTAAATACTTGGGTAATATCTATTAGTATGCAGTTTAACTATTCTTAATCCTATGTAATCTGTAACTCTTGAAAGATTGTTGATGAATGAATGGTCAAAGCCTATTAATGGGGATTATACATATATATGTCCTAAAGCATTATATATATGGTTAATATAAATATATGGTGTTAATACATATATGTATTTAGCAAAGAATAGTTTAATTGTCAGAATTTTAGCTTTGGGAGCTAAGGGTGGGAGTTAAAGTCTCCCTTCTTTGAGCAGTAGGGAGGATTTTAACCTCCGGCGGCCGGCTTACAAGACCGGCGCTCTGGCGCTGAGCTACTAATGCAGGTGCTTGATAAAAGTTTGTTCTCTAATCAACCTGCTAGCGGGAAAAGTCCCAGGAAGATGGAGAAATAAAGGACTGATGCGATTTGGCCAATAATAATATAGGGGTGTTCGACGGGCATCCCGCCGATTCATGTTAGAATTATTACGTCTGCTACTAGAAGCCAAAAGATGAATTGTGAAATTGGGCGGAAGGTGAGACCTCGTTGTTTGGAGGTGTGGAGGAAAGGGACGAGTATTAGAACAAGAATGGAAGCAAGGAGTGCTAGGACTCCTCCAAGCTTATTTGGGATGGATCGGAGGATGGCGTAGGCAAATAGGAAGTACCATTCGGGCTTGATGTGGGGAGGGGTGACCAAGGGGTTGGCAGGGGTGAAGTTGTCTGGGTCTCCTAAGTAGTTGGGAGAAAATAGTGCGAGGGAGGAGAGGGCTAAAAGTATTACAGCAAAGCCTAGGAGGTCCTTGTAAGAAAAATAGGGGTGAAAGGGGACTTTGTCTGCGTCGGAGTTGATGCCTGCTGGGTTATTAGAGCCTGTTTCGTGAAGGAAGAGGAGGTGAAGGATTGTGACCGCTAGAATTACAAATGGGAATAAAAAGTGGAAGGCGAAAAAACGTGTTAGAGTGGCGTGGTCTACTGAAAAGCCCCCTCAGATCCATTGTACGAGGGTTGTTCCGACGTAGGGTACTGCTGAGAGGAGGTTTGTAATTACGGTGGCCCCTCAGAAAGACATTTGGCCTCAGGGTAAAACATAGCCTACGAAGGCTGTTATTATTACTAAAAGAAGAAGGACGACGCCGATGTTTCAGGTCTCTTTATATAAATAAGAGCCATAGTAAAGGCCTCGTCCGATGTGTAGATAAATGCAGATGAAAAAGAATGAGGCGCCGTTAGCGTGTAAGTTTCGGATTAGTCACCCGAAGTTTACATCTCGGCAGATGTGGGCGACAGAGGAGAATGCTGTGGCGACGTCTGAAGTATAATGTATGGCTAGGAATAGGCCTGTGAGAATTTGTGCAATTAAGCAGAGTCCTAGGAGGGAGCCAAAGTTTCATCATGCAGAAATATTGGAGGGAGCGGGGAGGTCGACTAGTGCGTCGTTTGCAATTTTAAGCAGGGGGTGGGTTTTTCGAAGGTTGGCCATTAAGTGTTTTTGTAGTTGAGTAACAACGGTGGTTTTTCAAGTCATTGGTCTCGGTTAGAGTCCGAGCAGAAACCATGTCTTATTTGACGTTTTTATTTATGCAGGGTTTATTATTAGGTTTAATTGTTGTGGCTTCAAATCCTTCTCCTTATTTTGCAGCGCTAGGGTTGGTGGTTGTATCGGGCATAGGATGTGGTATGATGATGTTGTGTGGCGGATCTTTTCTTTCTCTTATTTTGTTTTTAATTTACTTGGGGGGAATGTTGGTTGTTTTTGCCTATTCTTCAGCTTTGGCCTCAGAACCTCACCCGGAGACTTGAGGTAGTCCCCGGGTAGCAGTTAATTCTTTAGTTTATTTTGTGGGAGTAGTGGGTGGGGCGGGGTTTATGTTGCGAAATTGGTTTGGAGGAGTTGGGGTGGGTATTAATCAAATGTCTGAGTTGTCTGTGCTGCGGGGGGACTTGGCAGGGGTCGCTTTAATATATTCTTCTGGGGGATGAATACTTGTTATTGGGGCCTGGGTTTTGTTGTTAACTTTGTTTGTGGTTCTGGAGGTTGTACGAGGGGCTAGCCGGGGGGCGCTTCGAGCTGTTTAGACGGAGAGGACCAGTAGTAGTAATATAAAGGTAATGAAGAAGAAGGCTAAAAAGGTTTTTACTATTCCTTGTTGGGCGTTGCTTGTTAATTTAATAAGGGGGAGGTTTGTGGTATATAGGGCTTTAGGACCCGATTTTTCGACTCATGTTTGGTCTAATATTTGGGCGGCAACAAATTGGCCTAGTAATAGGTTGACTTTGGGAGGGAGGCGGTGAATAATGGCAGGGAAGAAACCAAGTATGTTGGAGAAATTGTGGGGTTTAATATTAGGGGTGGGTTTAAATTGTTTATTTGTTAATTGGGCTAGTTCAAGTGCTGTGAATAGGCCGGCAAAGGTGACTAAAAGGGCGGCTAGTTTTAGAAGGGGCGGTATGGTTATTACTGGGGTTTTGGGGAGTACAATGTTGGTGGTGATTAATAAGCCGGCAATAATGCTTCCTCAGGCGAGTCGTTTAATGGGGTTAATGACGGAGGGGTTGTTTTCATTAATTGGAGAGAACGCGTTGAATCGTGGGTGGCCCATAGATACAAAGTAAACAACCCGAAGACTATAGATGGCGGTGAAGGATGTGGCTAGTAGTGTTAGGATGAGGGCCCAGGCGTTAAGGTAGGAGGTGTTGAGGGCTTCAATGATTGCGTCTTTGGAGAAGAATCCTGCTAGGAAGGGAGTGCCTGTGAGGGCAAGGCTCCCCACGGTTAGGCAGGAGGAGGTGAAAGGGGCAAGGTGGTGTATTCCTCCTATTTTTCGGATGTCTTGTTCATCATTTAAGCTGTGGATGATAGAACCAGAGCAAAGGAAAAGCATGGCTTTAAAGAAGGCGTGGGTGCAGATATGTAGGAATGCGAGTTGTGGTTGGTTGAGCCCAATAACTACTATTATTAGGCCCAACTGACTGGATGTGGAGAAAGCAACAATTTTTTTGATATCATTCTGGGTTAGTGCACAGGAGGCGGTAAATAGTGTTGTTAGGGCCCCAAGACATAGGCATGTCGTGAGTATGGCCGGGTTGTGTTGTATAAGGGGGCTTGTACGGATAAGCAAAAAAATGCCGGCTACAACTATCGTACTTGAATGGAGTAGGGCAGATACTGGAGTGGGGCCTTCTATTGCAGAGGGAAGTCAGGGGTGAAGGCCAAATTGGGCGGACTTTCCTGTTGCAGCTAGAATGAGGCCTAGTAGGGGATAGGTTAGGTCTATGTCTTGGGTTGTTGAAAAGATTTGTTGAAGTTCTCATGAGTTAATATTTGTGGCTATTCAGGCTATGGCGAAGATGAGGCCTACGTCCCCTACGCGGTTATACAGGACTGCTTGTAGGGCTGCAGTATTTGCGTCTGCTCGGCCGTATCATCAGCCGATTAATAAAAAGGATATGATTCCTACACCTTCCCATCCGATGAAAATTTGGAACATGTTGTTTGCTGTAACGAGGATAATCATTGCGATTAGGAATGTTAGGAGGTACTTAAAGAAGCGATTTATATATGGGTCTGCATGTATATACCAGGATGCAAACTCGAGAATAGACCATGTGACGTAAAGGGCAATAGGGGTGAAGATAATTGAGTAGAAGTCGAATTTAAAACTGATATTTACATCGAATATGACTGTGTTTGTTCAGTTTCAGTTAGTGATGACTGTTTCTGCCCCTTCTGATAGAAATAGGAAAAGGGGTAATAGACTAATGAAGAATGCGAGTTTGACTGATGTTTTGACGTGGGTCAGGGCCCATTGGCTGTCCTTTGGGTGTGGTGCTAAGGTTGTTAGAATGGGGTAGAGTAATAAAGCAAAAACAATGAGAAGGCTTGAGGTTATTATTAAAGGGGTGGGGTGCATAGCTTTTACTTGGAGTTGCACCAAGAGTTTTTGGTTCCTAAGACCAATGGATGAGCTATTATCCTTTAAAAGCCCGAGGGAGCGTCGGAGTTCAACCGAGGGTACGAGGGGTAGCAGCCTTCGTTGCTGGCAAGCCTCTCTCGGTGGACAAAGGGAGTTTAACCCTTATTTTTAGAATCACAATCTAATATTTTAGTTAAACTATGTCTACAGAGGGTTCAGCCTCAAATTAATTGGGGGTTGAGAATAAGTAGGAGGAGGGGGAGGAGGTGGAGTACTAATAGGAGGTGTTCTCGCGTGTGAGAGGCGTTGATGGAAAGAAGGTGATGAGGGAGGGGGCCTCGTTGTGTTATTAAGAATATGTAGAGTGAATAGCCGGCAGTAATAAGGGTGCCTGCTCCTGTCAGGATAATAGTTCATCAGGACCAGCTCAGGAGGGATGTAATAATTATTAGCTCTCCTATTAGGTTGGGGAGGGGAGGTAGTGCTAGGTTGGCAAGGCTAGAAATAAACCATCAGGCGGTTATTAGGGGCAGAAGGGTTTGGAGGCCCCGGGCTAATACTATTGTCCGGCTGTGGGTACGTTCATAGTTGGTGTTTGCAAGACAGAAAAGTGCGGAGGAAGTTAGGCCGTGGGCAATTATAAGGATGAGGGCACCTGAAAATCCTCAGGGGGTTTGAACTAGAATGCCCCCTACAACCAATCCTATGTGGCCTACGGATGAGTAGGCAATGAGGGATTTGAGGTCTGTTTGTCGTAAGCAGATTGAGCCTGTCATTACGACTCCTCATAAGGCCAAGATAATAAAAGGATAGCTGAGTTCTTTTGTTAGAGGCTCTAGAAGAATTATTATGCGCATTATTCCGTATCCCCCAAGTTTTAATAAGACGGCAGCTAGTACTATAGATCCAGCAATCGGAGCTTCTACGTGTGCTTTGGGTAGCCAGAGGTGTATGCCGTAGAGGGGCATCTTAACTAAGAATGCCAGTAGACAGCCCGCTCATCAGAGCTTATCTGCTATTGTAAGTATTGGAGTATAGGGGGAGTATTGAAGTGTAAGGAGGGAAAGGGTGCCTACGGAGTTTTGGAGAAGGAGAAGGGCGACTAGTAGTGGGAGAGATCCGGCTAGGGTATAAAATAAAAAGTATGTTCCTGCATTTAGTCGTTCAGTTTGGTTTCCTCATCGTGTAATAATAATAAGGGTGGGGATAAGGGTGGCCTCAAATATTACATAAAACAGGATTACTTCTGTGGCGGAAAATGCTATAATTAAAAAGATTTGGAGGGAGGTTAGTAAGGTGATGTACGTTCGTTGGCGGGTGACTGGTTCTTGGGCTGTATGGTTTTGGCTGGCAAGGATTATTAAGGGGAGTAGTCAACAGGTTAAAACTAATAGGGGGGTGGAAAGGGGATCGGTTGCTATTATAGGGTTGAGATTGGTTCACCCTAATTCTTCGGTGTTTTTTAATCATGTGAGACTTATCAGGGCAATTAGGAGGCTGTGGGCGAGTGTAGTAGGTCAAAGCCATTTAGGGGAGGAGAGCCATGTGGTAGGAACGAGCATGATTGTTGGAATTAGGATTTTTAACATTGTAGAAGGTTTAAGTTTTGAAGGTGATCTGTGCCATGTGTGCGGGCGGTTGCTACTAGCAGGGCTAGCCCGGCGCTGGCCTCACATGCAGAGAATGCTAGAAGGAGAAGAGGGGAGGCTGAAAATCCTGTGGAAGAAAGATCGAGGGATCAAAGGGATAAGGCGAGAAAAAGTGATAGTATCATGCCTTCAAGGCAAAGAAGGGCAGAGAGTAGGTGTGTTCGATGAAAAGCCAGACCAGCCAATCCCAGTAAAAATGCTGTTGAGAATGTAAAGTGTATAGGGGTCATTAGGTGATTGCGGACTTTAACCGCGAGCTTTTGAGCCGAAATCAAATATTTTAGTTAAAATAATCACCTATTCGGCTCATTCTAGGCCTCCTTGAAGCCACTCATAAATAAGACCAAGGGTGAGCAATACTAGGACAAGGGCAGCCCAGAAAAAAGTGTTTAGGGGGTTAGGTAATTGATCTCCTCACGGGAGGGGGAGGAGTAAGGCAATTTCTAGGTCGAAAAGAAGGAAAAGAATAGCAACTAGGAAAAATCGTATAGAAAAGGGCAGTCGAGCGGAGCCTAGGGGGTCGAAACCGCATTCATAGGGGGATAATTTTTCTTGGTCCGGGTTTATTTGTGGGAGTCAGAAGGAGACAATTGCAAGAATGGTTGATAGGGTCACGGTGATAAGAATTACTGTGGAGATTAAGTTCATTATCTTTCCTTGGATTTTAACCAAGACCAGGTGATTGGAAGTCACTTATACTTTTTAATACTAGAAAGATAGGATCCTCATCAATAGATCGAGATGTATAAGAACAGTCAGACGACGTCTACGAAATGTCAATATCAAGCCGCTGCTTCAAATCCAAAATGGTGCTCTGTTGTGAAGTGGTAGTTGATTTGTCGAAGAAGGCAAACGGCCAGGAAGGTGGTTCCGATAATGACGTGAAGGCCGTGGAAGCCGGTTGCGACGAAAAAGGTTGAGCCATAGACGCCGTCTGCGATAGTGAAGGGGGCTTCGTAGTATTCTATGGCTTGTAATACTGTAAAGTAACCGCCTAGGAGGATTGTTAGGGCTAGTGATTGAATGGCTTGTTTACGTTCTCCTTCCATAATACTGTGATGGGCTCATGTAACAGTTACTCCTGAGGACAGGAGTACTGCTGTATTAAGAAGGGGCACGCCGAAGGGGTCTAGGGGAGTAATTCCTGTGGGGGGTCAGCAGCCTCCAATTTCTGGGGAGGGGGCGAGGCTGGCGTGGAAGAAAGCTCAGAAGAAGCCTAGGAAAAAGAAAACTTCAGATGTAATGAAAAGGATTATACCGTAACGAAGACCTTTTTGGACGGGCGGAGTGTGGTGTCCTTGGTAGGTGCCTTCTCGGACGATGTCTCGTCATCATTGGTACATAGTTAGGAGAAGCAGAACAGTGCCTAGCATAATTAGGGTTATAGAGTTGTAGTGGAATCAGATGGCGAGACCTGAGGTTATTAAAAGGGCGGCGACTGCGCCCGTTAAGGGTCATGGGCTGGGGTCTACTATATGATATGCGTGTGCTTGGTGGGCCATTATTAAACGTTTTCTTGTAGGTAAAGGCTTATTAATAGGACGAAAACATATGCCTGGATTATTGCGACGGCTACTTCTAGGATAGTAAGAAGGAATAAGATGATCGTGGTTGTAATTGCAACAGCTGGCATCAGAGGAAGAAGAACAAAAGCGGCAGTTGCGATTAGTTGTATCAGAAGGTGACCTGCAGTCAGGTTGGCGGTGAGTCGTACTCCTAGGGCGAGGGGGCGAATAAATAGGCTAATTGTCTCGATAATAATGAGAACTGGAATTAAAGGAACAGGGGTTCCTTCTGGGAGAAGGTGTCCTAGGGCTGCTGTGGGCTGATTTCGTAGTCCTAGAAGGACTGTGCCTAATCATAAAGGAACGGCCAGTCCTATATTTATTGATAGCTGAGTGGTAGGGGTGAAGGTGTATGGTAGCAGCCCTAGCATGTTTAGGGAAATTAAAAATAACATTAAGGAAGTGAGAATAAGGGCTCATTTGTGTCCTCCCAGATTAATGGGAGAGAAAAGTTGTGAGGTAAATTGTCCAATGAATCAGTTTTGTAGGGTTAATAATCGGTTGTTTAATCAACGAGGGTGAGGATTGGGGAAGAGAAGTCAGGGAAGTAGAAGGGCCAGCCCGATTAAGGGGATGCCTAAATAAACGGGGCTTATAAATTGGTCGAAGAAGCTTAGGTTCATGGTCAAGTTCAGGCTTCTGTTTTTGGGGTTTGAGTACTTTGTGGTGTTGGGTCATTTGGGAATGCGTGGGAGAGGGTTTTTGGTACAACTACGGTCAAGAGGACAAGTCATGAGAAGACTAGAATGGCAAACCAAGGTGAGGGGTTCAATTGCGGCATGTCGCTAGGGGTGGTTGGGAATCACCAATCTTTAGCTTAAAAGGCTAACGCTGAGGGCCCGGTTTAGCTTCTTAGCGAGGCGTCTTCAAGTATTAATGTAGATCAGTCTTGGAAGAAAGTTAAAGGAACTGCTTCTACTACGATGGGTATGAAGCTGTGGTTAGCCCCGCAGATTTCTGAGCACTGTCCATAAAAAACGCCTGGGCGAGAGGCAATGAAAGCTGTTTGATTTAAGCGGCCAGGAACTGCATCTATTTTTACACCAAGGGCTGGGACGGCTCAGGAGTGGAGAACATCTTCGGCGGTGACTAAGACTCGTACGGGGGCCTCAGTTGGGACTACTATTCGGTGGTCTACGTCGAGCAGGCGGAATTGTCCTGGGTTTAGGTCCTGTGTGGGGACTATGTAGGAGTCGAAGGCAATTTCTTTGTAGTCTGTATACTCATAACTTCAATACCATTGATGGCCGATGGCTTTAACTGTTAAATGAGGATTATTAATCTCGTCTATAAGATAGAGGATACGAAGAGAAGGGAGGGCAATTAGGATGAGAATAATAGCGGGGAGAATTGTTCAAATGATTTCGATTTCTTGGGAATCTAAAATATACATATTTGTTAATTTTGTTGTAACTATGGCAACAATAATATAAAGAACAAGGGTGCTAATAAGGAAAACAATCATTAGGGCGTGGTCATGAAAGTGGAGAAGTTCTTCTATGACAGGGGATGCTGCATCTTGAAAACCTAGCTGTGAGGGATGTGCCATTAAACAAGATACGCAGGGATCTAACCTACGATTCCGCCTTGACAAGGCAGTGTATTTTCGTCTATACTAGTATCTTATGAAGAAAGTGACAGAGTGGTTATGTGGCCGGCTTGAAACCGGTATAAGGGGGTTCAATTCCCTCCTTTCTCGTTAGTGAGGGGTTTGTACTTGTACGAAAGCAGGTTCTTCAAATGTGTGGTAGGGAGGAGGGCAGCCGTGAAGCCATTCAATATTAGTTGTTGTTAATTCAACCGATAGAACCTCTCGTTTGGCAGCAAAGGCTTCTCAAATAATAAAGAGGAACATAATTACTGCTGTTAGAGAGATTAGTGAGCCTAGAGAGGAGATGGTATTTCAAAGTGTATAGGCATCGGGGTAGTCGGAATACCGTCGGGGTATTCCAGCAAGACCTAGGAAGTGTTGAGGGAAGAATGTTAGGTTTACTCCTACGAATATTACTCCAAAGTGGATTTTAGATCAAGTGTTGTGGAGGGTGTAGCCTGTTAGGAGGGGGAATCAGTGTACAAAGCCTGCTATAATTGCAAATACTGCTCCTATTGATAGGACATAGTGGAAGTGGGCAACGACATAGTATGTGTCGTGGAGAGTAATATCTAATGAGGAGTTAGCTAAAACAATGCCGGTTAAGCCCCCTACTGTAAATAAGAAGATGAAGCCCAGGGCCCACAACAGGGGGGTTTCTCACTTAATGGCCCCCCCGTGGAGCGTGGCTAATCAGCTGAAGACTTTAACCCCTGTTGGGATGGCAATAATTATTGTTGCGGATGTAAAGTATGCTCGTGTGTCTACGTCCATGCCCACTGTAAATATGTGGTGTGCCCACACGATGAACCCAAGAAGGCCGATGGCCATCATAGCTCAGACTATTCCTATATACCCGAAAGGTTCTTTTTTACCGGCATAATATGCCACGATGTGAGAAATTATACCGAAACCGGGGAGAATAAGAATATACACTTCTGGGTGCCCAAAGAATCAAAATAAGTGCTGATATAAAATAGGGTCCCCTCCTCCAGCGGGATCAAAGAAGGTTGTGTTTAAGTTTCGGTCTGTAAGTAGCATTGTAATGCCGGCGGCAAGGACGGGGAGGGATAAAAGAAGTAATACGGCTGTAATGAGTACGGCTCAGACAAACAATGGTGTTTGATATTGTGAAATAGCTGGGGGCTTCATATTTAAGATTGTAGTGATAAAATTAATGGCCCCAAGGATTGAAGAAATTCCTGCCAGATGAAGGGAAAAAATTGTGAGATCTACGGATGCTCCTGCATGAGCAAGATTGCCGGCTAAGGGGGGGTAGACAGTTCATCCTGTTCCGGCTCCTGCCTCTACGCCTGAAGAAGCTAGAAGCAATAAGAATGAGGGGGGAAGGAGTCAGAAGCTCATATTATTCATTCGGGGGAAGGCTATGTCGGGGGCCCCGATTATTAATGGAATGAGTCAGTTTCCGAAACCTCCAATCATAACTGGTATTACTATAAAGAAAATCATTACAAATGCGTGGGCGGTTACGATTACGTTATAAATTTGATCGTCTCCTAGGAGAGCACCAGGTTGGCTTAATTCTGCCCGAATAAGCAGGCTTAATGCTGTTCCTACTATTCCGGCTCAAGCACCAAAGACTAGGTAAAGGGTGCCAATATCTTTATGGTTAGTTGAAAAGAATCATCGTGTGATTGCCACAGGTAAAATGGCTGAGCGTTTAAGCGGTGGATTGTAGCCCCATGCAGAGAGGTTTAACTCCTCTTTTTACCAAGCCTTGAGGTGTATTTACATGTTTGATTGCAAATCTTAAGTAGCGGATTGACGTCTGCCGGGGCTTTCCCCCGCCTTTTCCGCCTTAGCAGGCGGGGGAAAGGGTAGGCGGATGCTCGCTGGTTTGAGCGCTTAGCTGTTAACTAAGATTTTGTAGGATCGAGGCCTTCCCGCCTAGGAAGGCTTTAGCTTAATTAAAGTGTCTGTTTTGCATACAGAAGATGTGGGTTAGTGTCCTGCAAGTCTTATTCAGGGGCTGGGAGATTTTAACTCCCGCTGAGGGCTTTGAAGGCCCTTGGTCTAAGTTATCCTAAGCCGCTATTAGATGCAGAAGAGGGCTGTGAGGGCGGGGGCCAGTGGGAGAAGAAGGGTGGATAGTATAACAACTAGGGAAAGGAGGGTGGTAAGTTGTTGGGATGGGAAACGTCAGGGGGTTGTATTGGCGAGGGTATTTGGGGCCATGGTTAGGGCGAGGGCATATGAAAGTCGTAGGTAGAAGTAGAGGCTTAGTAGGGCAGTTAGAGCAGCGATTGTTGCGGTGAGGGGAAGGTTTTGTTTGGTTAGTTCTTGCAGGATTAGTCATTTGGGCATAAAGCCTGAGAGAGGGGGTAAACCGCCAAGGGAAAGAAGCACTAGAGGAAAAATGGCTGTGAGGATGGGGGTTTTAGTTCATGAGGTGGCTAACATATTAATGTTGGTGGCGTTGTTGATTTTGAGGGTTAGGAAGGAGGCTGATGTTATGAGAAGATATATTGATAGGGTGAGGAGTGTAAGGGAGGGGAAGAATTGAATAATGAGGATTATCCAGCCCAGGTGGGCAATAGATGAGTATGCTAGGATTTTTCGTAGTTGGGTCTGGTTTAAACCTCCTCAGCCCCCCACTAAGGTGGAGGTGAGGGCTAGAATAATCATAATTGAGTGATCTTGTAGGGGGATTTGGAGGAGTAGTGCGAAAGGGGCAAGTTTTTGTCATGTTGACAGGATTAAGCCTGTTGTCAAATCAAGTCCTTGTAGGACTTCTGGAAGTCATGTGTGGAGGGGGGCGAGTCCAACTTTTAGGGCTAGGGCAAGAATAACTATTGTTGTGGGGATTGGATGTGTTATTAGATAAATATCCCATTGGCCGGTAATCCATGCGTTTGAGACGCTGGCAAAGAGAAGTGTTGCTGCAGCAGTGGCCTGGGTTAGGAAGTATTTTGTGGCAGCTTCAACTGCTCGTGGGTGATGTTGCTGTGTTATAAGGGGAAGAATAGCAAGGGTATTAATTTCTAGCCCCATTCAGGCCAGAAGTCAGTGTGAGCTGGCGAAGGTAATGGTTGTACCTAGACCTAGGGCTGATAGAAGGAGGGTTAGGATGTAGGGGTTCATTAGCAAAGGAAGGATTTTAACCAACATGTTTGGGGTATGGGCCCAAAAGCTTTTCTTTTAGCTGACTTTACTAGGAAATGGTGTAGTGGAAGCACTAAGAGTTTCGATCTCTTCAGGCGGGGTTCATTAGCAAAGGAAGGATTTTAACCAACATGTTTGGGGTATGGGCCCAAAAGCTTTTTTAGCTGACCTTACTAGGAAGTGGTGTAGTGGAAGCACTAAGAGTTTTGATCTCTTCAGGTAGGGTTCAAGTCCCTTCTTTCTAAGGAGCTGGAGGGATTTTAACCCTCATGATTCACTCTATCAAAGTGGTCCTTTAATTCAGGCACGGCTCCAGAGCTAGATTTGGGGTGGGAGCCCTGCGAAAGTTACTGGGAGGGCTAGGTGTCAAATAACGAGGGCTAATGTTAGAGGAAGGAAGTTTTTTCAGATCAAGTGTATGAGCTGGTCATAACGAAATCGGGGGTATGATGCTCGGACTCAGAGGAAGAGTACTGAAAGGAGGGTTGCTTTAATTATCAAATTGATTGTTGTGATTTCAGGATAGTATGGGATGTGAGAGGCTCCAAAGAACAGGGTGGCTGAAAGGGTATTTATAAGAAGAATATTGGCGTATTCTGCTAGGAAGAAGAGGGCGAAAGGGCCCCCTGCATATTCTACATTAAATCCTGATACTAGTTCGGACTCTCCTTCTGTTAGGTCGAAGGGGGCTCGATTTGTTTCGGCTAGTGTTGAAATGTACCATATCGCGGCTAAAGGTCAGGCCGGGATTAGTAGTCAGATGCTTTCTTGGGTTGTGTTAAAGGTTTGTAGGGTAAAACCGCCTGTAAAAATGATAGCACTTAATAGGATGAGGCCCAAGCTGACCTCGTATGAGATAGTCTGGGCTACTGCACGCAGCGCCCCAATTAGGGCGTATTTGGAGTTTGATGCTCATCCGGAGCCTAAGATGGAGTATACTGCCAAGCTTGATAGGGCTAGGATGAAGAGGATACTGAGGTTTAGGTCTGTTACTGGGTGCGGGAGGGGGACTGGGGCCCATAGTGTAAGGGCTAGGGTCAGGGCTAATATTGGGGCAAGGAGGAACAGTAGGGGGGAGGATGAAGATGGTCGTACGGGTTCTTTAATAAATAGTTTGACACCATCTGCAATTGGCTGAAGCAGGCCGTACGGGCCAACTACATTTGGTCCTTTTCGGAGTTGTATATACCCTAAAACTTTTCGTTCAAGGAGGGTGAGGAAGGCAACTGCAAGTAAGACCGGGACCATATAGGCTAAAGGGTTAATAATATGGGTAATGATAATTGTAAGCATAGTTGAGGAGAGGATTTGAACCTCTGTTCAAAGGGCTTAGACCTTTTGCATAAATTCCGGGCTCTGCCACCTTAACTTTGTCTATTATCTTAGACTATTTGAATAAGCCCTTTTGCCTTCTTTTAGTGGGCATCATTAGGTAAGGGTGAGGCGTGCTTTAAGCATAGGCCTCCTTTCCCCGGTCCTTTCGTACTAGAGGAAAGTTATGTCATAGATAGAAACTGACCTGGATTTCTCCGGTCTGAACTCAGATCACGTAGGACTTTAATCGTTGAACAAACGAACCCTTAATAGCGGCTGCACCATTAGGAAGTCCTGATCCAACATCGAGGTCGTAAACCCCCTTGTCGATATGGGCTCTAGAAGGGGATTGCGCTGTTATCCCTAGGGTAACTGGGTCCGTTGATCGGCGTTGCCGGATCTTTTTGGTCAGATATTCTGTTTGTTAGAGCTGTGGCTCTGGCTTTAGGGTTTTATCCTATTCCACGTGGGGGTTTTTTATTACTCCGCGGTCGCCCCAACCAAAGACAGGGGAACAATGGTCATTTGGTTTCTTCTTGGTAATTTAAGAATCTTAACACGAATTGTTCGGATGTCTTAAGCTCCATAGGGTCTTCTCGTCTTATGTTGTTATGCCCGCTTCTGCACGGGCAGATCAATTTCATTGACTGGGGAAAGGAGACAGCTTAGCCCTCGTTATGCCATTCATACAGGTCTCTATTTAAAAGACAAGTGATTACGCTACCTTCGCACGGTCAAAATACCGCGGCCGTTAAATTGTTAGTCACAGGGCAGGCGGGACCTCTTATATTATGAGGCAAGAGGCGATGTTTTTGGTAAACAGGCGAGGCTAATGTTTGCCGAGTTCCTTCTTTTCCTTTTAGTCTTTCGTGAGGCACTCCTGTGTAGGGCTAACGCTTATATGTTGGGAGATTTTCTTGCTTGTGTGATTTCTCTCATTTCCCTCTGAGGTTGGGGGCGTTAATTGTCAGTGATGGGTTCGTTCTGAGTTACACGGATGCGCAGGAGAGAGTCTGGGCTCTCTTATTACTCATTTTGGCATTATCTTATCCATGGTTGCATGGGTAGGCCTAATAGTTGCAAGGGGTTAAAGATATTTTTATCGGTATTGTAGGGGGTAAATACTTAAGCTTTAACGCTTTCTTTTGGGGTGGCTGCTTTTAGGCCCACTTGGGTATATTTCCTTAAAATATTATGATCTTTATCCTTCTTTTAAAGTTGTATCTTTTTTCAGGAGAGCTGTCCCTCTCTTGAATAACTCTTTTAGTGGTCTTTTGTCCGTGGCAGGGCATCGCCTTATTAGGTTAGAGACGTTAAAAGGCTGAACTTCTATTCATTTCTTAGGCAACCAGCTATTACTAAGCTCGGTAGGTCTGTCACCTCTACTCGAAGCTCTTCCCACTCTTTTGCCACAGAGACGGGTTTGCCCTAATACAGGCTGTCTTGGAGTAGCTCGCTTAGTTTCGGGGATTCAAACATAAAGGGCTCTTTGCTTGATCTTTACTTACTAAATCATGATGCAAAAGGTACGAGGTTGTGTCTCTGCTTTTATTTCCTTTACTGGGTTTTTTCATTTCTCTTTCAGCTTTCCCTTGCGGTACTATTTCTATGGCGCCAGGAAGATCCTTTTCTGTCTCCCATACTAAGGGGGAAAAATGGTTTGTTTGACTTGTGTTAGTTGTTGTGGGGGTATTAATGTTGTTTGTTGGAGGGTTTGGGTGGGCTAGCTGTTGGGGTTCAGTACGACCCGATTTGCACGGGTATCTTCTCGGTGTAAGGGAGATGCTATGCTTTTTAGCTACGCTCTGGGTTTTTCCAAGTGCACCTTCCGGTACACTTACCATGTTACGACTTGCCTCCCCTTGTTTTGATAGCTCTTATTATTTATTATTTAGGGGTTTTTGGGGAGAGTGACGGGCGGTGTGTGCGCGCTTCAGGGCCATTTTCAGGGGGGCACTCTATTCCCCTCTTACTGCTAAATCCTCCTTCAGGTGCTCATTTCAGCGCAACGTTCGTGTTTACTGATTCAGTAAATGTAGCCCATTTCTTTCCCTCTCGTACGCTACACCTCGACCTGACGTTTTGGGTTTTACCAATTTTGCTTACTATTTACCCTTCACAGGGTAAGCTGACGACGGCGGTATATAGGCGGGGAAAACAAGAGAGGGTGAGGTTGAACGGGGAGTATCGGTTCTAGAACAGGCTCCTCTAGGGGGGTCTAAAGCACCGCCAAGTCCTTTGGGTTTTAAGCTGGGGCTCGTTGTTCCCTGGCGAATGGTTGATGTAATAAAAATCTGTGTTTAGGGCTAGGCATAGTGGGGTATCTAATCCCAGTTTGTGCCCTAGCTTTCGTGGGTTCATATTGGGTTAAAGCCACTTTCGTTGGAGGTCTTCCTGCCTTCGGGTACGTATGACGGTCTTGAAGGTGTTCGGCTTTAGTATATATTCTATTAACCACTCTTTACGCCGGTTTTTGTCAACTTGGGCCTCTCGTATAACCGCGGTGGCTGGCACGAGTTTAACCGGCCCTCTTGATATAACTAAGTCGAGTTTTCACTCATAGCTTAATGTCTATTACTGCTGAATACCCGTGGGGGTGTGGCTGAGCAAGGTGTTATGGGCTAAATATTATTGTGCCTGATACCGGCTCCTTTTTTCCGATAATGGAATAGATAGGGCATTCTCACGGGGGTGCGGATACTTGCATGTATAAGTTTTATCAAAGCTGACAGTAAAGTCAGGACCAAGCTTGTGTGCTTACGAGGCTTTCTAGGGCCTATCTTAACATCTTCAGTGTTATGCTTTAGTTAAGCTACGTTAGC